CAGCCTCTTTCTTCTCTTCGGAAGCCCAACATTCTAATATACATAATACCTTCGCCCCTCGAAAAGGGATGTAATTTCAATAGAAATGCAGAGAGATTGCCATTTAGGTGCCCCTCCTATGGGAGTCCCGTGATTGGCTGGGAAGAACGGATGAGACCGTTCAAGTCTCGTGGCGATCAGTCGATTTGAGTGAATCCCTTTTTCATCTTCGCATTGCTGCCGGCCAGTCTCAGTATGTCAAACGAGAAGGTGTGTATAGGTCCAGGACTCTCATATGATCGATCCAGAAGGATTTAAGAAGCCAAGTCGAAGATCCTCATCTGCCCAATGCAAAACCATGAAAAGGGAACAAGATGCATCAAACAGGTTCCACCGGGGCTAGCTATGGAACAGGCTTTTGAACTAGGGACCCCGCTTCGGGATCTTCATCGACTGGATAAAGAGTTTCAACTGATGGGGCTGGAACGGGTTCTTTAACTGGGTAATCAACTTAGTGAATCGGCTCTGACGCTCTGCGCCAACAAGGGTTAGGGGGGATCAACTCCATCTTAGAGATCTGGAGGATCCGCAACTACAAGCTCTCGAGTGGGAACAGGATCTGCTACTGCTGATAGGTATGCAATCGATGAATCTCGAGATATGGATATGAAAGAGTATATGCTCTCTTTTAAGGTGTCCTTAGTGGACCAGACAGTTCATACGAAGTAGCTTTAAGGGAGCCCTCTGTTCAAGATGCTAGTCTTCCATAGAAAAGAAAAGCAAGAGATTCTGAGCGTCCAGGGACTCGACCGGGATGATGCAGTGCCAGTCTTCCTACTTCGATCCGGGGACAGGCTAAAAAGATGTCCCTGTTCATGTTAAGGAAATCAGTAGGATAGGTCTAACGAAGGAACATGATTCCATGTTTTCCAAGGTAAGGCTAAGAATCTAGAGCACATCTTTTCCAGGTTTCTAAGCCGACTGGCTGGAAGTACGTCCAAAAGGTGTCGTTCGGCACGGCTGGTCAAAGTCAAAAGGCGAAGCAGTCGGTACACAATACATTCAATCAAGTCCGTTGCTGGTGCAAGTCAAAGCAGCTATTTCGAGGGTCCAAGTCTAGCAATAGGCTAGCTAGCTGGTGAAAGTCGATAACGCTTAGTCGGTAAAATAAGCGCCAGGCGTGGAACTCTTGCTTGTTGGACGCTTTTCCAGTGGTAGTTGCGTCAAGCTGCATAAGCGCCAACCTGATCTAAGGAAGGAGGCAGCATAAGCGGGAGACATGGCCCAACCTAGTTCGAGCTTGCTTCTCTTAGTCCCACCCTCTCCAGAATAGCCTATTGAAAACCAGGCCTATTGAACCCTGCTTGGAAGTAACTCAAGGGAAAGAGAGAAGGAACGATTATGTCGTTGTCACTCCGCTCCGGTCCTTGGACCTTCCTTCGCTAAAGGAAAGGAATCGACCTTAGCTTTTGGGACCTTCGGTCCTTTTCCTTTGATCTCTTTCACTCGTTGATCGACACTTCGTGTCTTTATCCTTTGTATCTTCTTTCTTTCACTTGGACTCTTGGGACCTTCGGTCCTTGGATCGAGCCTTGAGACAGAGTCGACTAGTAACCCATGTCACGGACCCAAGCACGCCACAAAGTCATTGAAGGGCCATTATTGAGTCAAGCAACACCCTTTTGCAGTTCACTCGCCAGTGTCATCACTCACTGGACGAGCGTTTGTATTTGTACCAGTTGAGGACGGCTGCCCAAGACCCACACTTCAAGCCTTGTACCCTACCACCTCAACTCCGCTATGTCTTGGTCTGGTTTTCGTTCCCGGAGGAAAACCCTTGATCCAATAAGGAAGCAAAGCTCCCTCTAAATCTTTGAAACTTTTGGGGCAAAGAAGAAAGGAGTTTAATGCTCTCGAGATTCAATCATGCTAAGGATCTTTCCTCACGAACTGCCTTCCCGAAATAAAGATTGGTTCACGACTGCGCTTTCCAAGGTAGTTCTGAAGGGCACTTTTTCATTCTGCTTCTATGAAACCTTCTATGTAGGGTCGGCCTGCTCGTCATCGGGGGACTTCCGGTCGAACCTTATGTATGGCATTTTTTCGATGCTTTGAACAGCCTAGTTTCTTGTAAGGTTTTTAACCCCAACGCTTACGCCTTAAGGCACGGGCATTTTCGGGGATTAGTTAAGCTGCTCCTTCTGCCCTCTATGAAAGAAGGAATTCGAAAGAGTCGGTCTCATTGATTGAGCATCTCCGAGATAGATAGATAAGTTTCCTTTTACTATTCATACGTAACTTCGGGCTTTAAGCATGCAGAAAGATTGAGATCGGATGGCGATGTGTAGGTATCCTCTCTCTTTCCTTGGCTGGTGAACTGACCGTACCCCACGACACAGGTAAACAGGTAAACAAGTTATAGTAGAGTATACCACCGAATCTTTCATAAGAGCTATATGCCTTTTGAGGCAATATCTTTCTATATTACCCTAAGGCCTTTTCAACTCATTCAAATAGGGTTCTAGCAGAGACCGCTGAAACTCGTGTATTAATGCCTACAGAGAGGCTGCCGACTAGAAGATGTGTGCCATTAAGGCATTGTTTTTGTACAATGAAGGGCAATAGATAGAGGCAGAGAAGGAACTGTGGGACTGATGACTGTCCTGGATTCCTTCTCATCTCATATCCCAGAATCGGAGGACATAGTAAAAGAAGGAGAGGTAGCATGTCTAGTGGACGAGGGCGAGGGCTGTCTTCCAGCTCTAGTTCACCACCGTAGGGGCTTTCTAGGGGGAGCTACAGTTGAGAGGAAAGAGTGCTTAGTTGCCTAAACCTTTTCCATAGCTGTCCTTAGTTGCTTGCTTGGACTGCTTTTGTGCTGCCTTTGCTTCGTGGGTGCCCTGCCTTCGCTGTCGCTTCGGTAGGTGCCCCACTACGCTGACACAGGGCGCTTTTGCTCCTCATGAGGGGAACAGAGCGCTTTTGCCCCACTAGCTTGTGCCCGAAGGCTTAGTGCTAAGGCGGGGCGGGGAAACAAGCCCTCTCGAAGGTGCTGGATCGAGATGTAAGGCATTAGCGCGAATAGGCGGGTGGACTGAGGACATGATAATACGGAATTGTTATGTAATGGTTCGTCCGCCGGTTTGCGTACTCTGTAACCCGCGGAATCCATTGCTCCACCGGAGGGGTCGCCAATATTTCTTTTATTGCAGGAGTGGCGCAGTGATGGAATCAGATTAAGAATTTTTCTGTGTTTCCCGCGAAACAGAACGTCGTCGAGGATGTTAGCTGGATATCTATCCCCCTCCCAACTGCGCTGGAGCCGAATTCTTGTGGTCAGCGGAGTATTACAGACTTCATTCTGCGGTTACGGATTCGATCCGGATAGCTTTCTTATGCATTAGTCCACCTGCAATGACTCTAGTTCAGGGTTCTCGTCCGCTCGAGATGAAATCACAAGAGGTTCTTTTTCCGATTCCGTCTCCAGCAAATCTTTTGTGCGGGGAGTGGGTAGCAGTTAAAAATGGATGAGGATTGCCTTGCCGTACGCACCAAGAAATGCAGCGTTATCCCCGGGATGACTGACATGAGAAATGATGTAGATGGAGAAGGCAGCGATTGATTGTTTGAAGCGGAGACCATGAAATTCTTTCATAGGTGGTAGAAACGGGCCATCACAGGTGGTATTCGGTGGGTGGTAGGAATGAAGCGTGTCAAATACAATAGGGTTGGCGATCATAGGTGCACTTCTCCCCTTTCCCAGGCGTCATTCCATCCATCCGCAAACTCTCCTATTCGACCCTCGAACCCGTTTTGCCAGTTCCTCGAGTCGCGTTCGGTCACAGCCGTAAAACACACTCAGAATTAAATTTTTTAATTTATAGAGGATTCGAACCCATACTGCTGAATGCACTATTTGTGAGTCCAGTCAGCGGGAAACCAACTGATCGGATATATGTATTAACGAATAGCCAAAGAGGGAAGGAAGAAGTCACTAACCAGTCTAGAATCACCTACTTCCGGCCGGATAAAGCAGCCAGCCATCTCATTCCTCTCTTTCTCCTTTCCGCTTCGACCCCTACTGCTTGAAGTGAGCTACAACCATTTTCTTTTCTCCTTCGGTCAGCTCTTCAGTTGATTTCTCAATTCAACATTGCCAAGACACTCAAGGGACCAAACTAAGGAGATTGGAGACAGATTCAAGAGCAGGCACCCATACACGAATTGGGCAGTTCACCACTGAACGGCTCGTAAGCAAACGCTACGCCCCTACTTTGACACTCCCTCCTCAATATTGCATATTTCCACCGTGCTCGCATAAACGTATTCTTCTTCCTTAAACTAAGAAAGATCAGGGTAAGCATTCCAAGCGGAAGAGACTGAGAACACACCTCCAATCCCAGAAACCAAACTAACTGAGTCAGGGTCCGAAGTAGAGCAAGGATAAGGATGAGGGCAAGTTGTTTGCCAGCTCATTAAGCTGGAAACCGCCCTGATGAAAGAATTGTGTTGACTTTGGAGCGGCTAACCACTACAAAGACAGCAACTACCGTACAACCCATTGCTATTGGGATTGAAAACTAGAAATTAGCCCCTATTGAATATTCACCTACGGGCTATAAATTACCTCCTATTTCAAACTCACTTTTTTTATTGAAAATAAAGGTCTTCCCTTGCGGTAGAAATGGAATAGATGGTGGATCCCTTCTCTTTCTAAAGCCAATCGTACGCCCGGAATGGAATGTAAGGGTTTCCGAGACTTTCTTCTGTCGGAGCGAAGACCTTTGAGATTGAATCAAGAGGACCGGGCCAAGCATAAGATTCGGATGGGATGATGCCCACTGCCGTGAAAGCTTTTCTAAGAGGACCCTTCTGCCCGCTTTCTACCTCCTAGTTCACTATGGATTGAGTTGTCCTACTAGACTCGATCGTGACCTGTCGGAGAAATGCCTAATTCCCCACTCAGGGCGGGACTACTTTAATCAAATCTGTTTGCTATTGAATCAGCTGTGAGAGAGGTTCTATGAAGGAAATATCACTACGGAAGGCGCTAACAAACCGACTATTCATAGGCCCTTCAGCTTGAAAGCGGAGGATGCCCACTTCAGTAATCAAGACAAGAGTCCAGTCCCGTGCGCCTAAGAGTGAAGCCTACTCCTTTCCTATGCTAGTTGTTTAGCTTCCCGCCTATGAAACTAAGTATTTCATACTACCTGAAGTGAGGACTTACCTTGAACTGGCCAAAAGCCTAGAACTCGTGATCCAATCTCTGTCTCCGTCCAGCGAGAAAGAGATTGGATCACGAGTTGTAGTTCCTCCAGTAGGGCTGGGGCTTGAAGAAGTCGTATATATATACTATTTCTTTTATAGGTCTGGGCTTTTGCTTTTCTAATCCCCTGAATTTGCAATGGAAGTTGCAGTTTCTTCTACCATTAATACAGTTTCAGGAGGAGTTGCACTTCTCCCTTACATACCAGAGTTTGAGACTCAGGCTGGAGGATCCTTACTCTCCTCTCCTGGGATTCTCAGAGTGTCAGATTAGCCTTTGGATTCGTTCTGCCTTCCACTCTATATCCAATCTTTTTCCCTACCAGTCGCTGCCGGCCTATTGATGGAGTAGGGGTTCACACTTTTCCTATTTCTTCCTAGTTGATCCTTTATCAGTCAGGGATGCCAGCCTTTACTTTAATTAAAGGTTCAGTTCCTCGGCTTCGGCATCTTAAGATGCAGTGCCCTTCATTCCCATCAGTACGGGGGAGCGGTCGAGATCCTTTATTAATGAATGTCTCCTCTGGCCGCTTCTTTTGGGGATTGCCTTTCTATCTTAAGGAGATTGCTGCCTTCCTCGTTCAGTGGGGAAGGCTATTCCCTCTCAATCAATGCCCAGGAAGGGAACTATGAGAAAGGGACTTCAAGAATACATACATCTGGAGATAGGCCATTTAGATAGACCGATTTCAATAGCGGTTCTGAGAGTAATAGTGACTCTGCAATTACGGAGAGCTACGTTTTTTCGTGCCTGAACTCTTGCGATTCATCATGAGGATAAGAGAGTCTACACGATCACTCAACCCGGTTCGGCTGGTAGTTTGACTACTAGCAGTGAGGACTCGAAAGAGCTCTCCCCTTCCCCTCTATCGGAGAAATCTCTATCAATTGGAAAGACTAGGGAAAGACTAGCTGAGCTATTTTTTTTTTAGGGGGCGGCGCCCCTGATTTCGCTTTATCTCCTCCTCCTTTCTTTCATCCGGTCGTGAGTGAGCGTCCAACCTTCACACGCTACGCTCTAGTGGTCTGAGCGGAGAAAGCGGCAAAAAGTGAAGTGGCCGCACGGTTCTTCTGAAGCTTAAGGAAGCACCCCACCTGTAAAAAACACTGGACCACTTGATCAGAGTAAACAGCTCGGTCCCGCTCTGTCAGAGTCTTTGGGAAACCGCTTACACTTAATTTCGTTATTGGATGGACCCGCGGGATCGGAATGAATAGATAGATGCGGAACGGGTGGTCTCCAGGGATAAGAAGTGGGGAGGCCGCGAGGTTGGGACTTCTCTCTAGATAGTGAGAGGTCGAAACCTTGGGATCTAATTCCATATCGACAAGCATATTAAAAAGTCGGCCCTTTCGCGAAGCCGCGCGAGAAGACCGGGCCCCATCTCACTTTGAGGTTTTTCATTTCGCTGGAATCAAGCACTCACAGAGGAGAGCCGAAGGGTGACTGACTGTGGTTGAAGGGTCTCTCTCTCTACTGTGGATGCGATACCTTCCCCTATCTTTCTATTCAGAAGAAAGCATAGCGATGGGACGGCTTTCAAAGGACGAATAAGGGAGGGGCGATTTCTGGGAAGAGGGGGCGGACAGAGGATCCAACCAGGAAGGCCGGGACTAAGTGCTTATCTTATAGATAAATAGAGAGAAAGATAAGGCCAGACATTGATGAAAAGAGCCTCATATGAAACCCGAACACTCACTGGGGACAGGAGTGTCCAAAAAAGATGACGAAGGAAAAGATAGGGCCATCGATTACCTCAGTCGGATGATGGTCGGAGCAGAACACCGGTATCCTCCTGTTGAGAAGGAATGCCTCGCATTAATGTAAGCAATACAAAAGTTGCGACATTACTTGATGAGCCGTATTCCGGATAAGATCAAGCCCTTGAAAGTCTTTTTCACAAAGGCTAGCTCTCTGAATGCACGGCTAGCTAAGTGGTCCATTTTTCTTGTCGCAATTGAAAAAGAATCTGCTGCTAGTCTTTTAGCCACAGACGCTCTTGAGTAAATATCCGCTGTGGTCCTATCAGCTCAACCAGTTGCCGGTCTTGTTTGCGTAGTAAATGGTTTTGGCGGAATACGGTGTTTAAGAGTAAGCTGCTATTCAAAAATCAGGTCTGTCTGTAAGCACTTTCCTGGCTTGCTTTAGTCGGTGACTCTATGCCCTCCGCTTCGACTTCAAATGTGAGAGTCGAGTCGGTTGTGCTAGAATCAACTCTAACCGTAGCAGCTCTTATCCTATCTGCTCTTGGTCTTATAACCGGTGGTGGAGGAAGAGAAGTTCAAAGGGAGTTTTAAAATTAAAATAGAGGTGTTGGAAGATTATTGATGAGGAAGACTGCAGTAGTGAAGGCTTCAACCCAGAACTTGAGGGGCATTTTGGCATGAGCAAGCAATGTCAAACCTCTTTCAACCAGGTGACGATGCTTCCTTTCTGCCACTGTTGATGGGTATAAAGAAAACCTTGGTTGGATGCCAGCTGAGTGAAGGTGAGGAAGAAGAGCTTGAAACTCTCCTCTCATATCAGTTTGCAATGCTTTAATAGAGTTGTAACTCTACTGATTTTCTTTTTGAACTGAAGGTAAGGCTTCATTAGTGATATCCCTGGTATGAGGGAGCGGCAGCTCAGGACTTCCCTTTAAACAGTAGTGCTCTTGCTCTAGGCTTTCTTGCCTTAAAGGGACACGCCAAGAAGGAGAGGTAGTAAGGTAAGGGTATGAGATAGGAATAGCTATTGTGGTGTGGGTCAGTCTATCTTGCCTTCTCTCCGGTAGGTCTCATAGCCTGTGCTTTAGATGGGGACAGAGCCCAAGCCAAAACTTCCCAGCTCTCGAGGCATAAGAATCCGTTCCCTCTTCCTTCCTAGGCTCGGATGTGACATCCGAATGTTGCAGCCCAGTCAAATCGGTATTTCCCCCGTCTACCAAAGAAGTAGGGGCTTCTGAACTCTCCCCCTGCAAGGAAGGTAAAAAGAGTACGTATATCGGAGCCTACTCGCATTCGTAACCAATTTATCACACTACGATCTCCCCCCTTTCCGCCGCTCCCGCGTCTTCCATTTCAAGTCCAATGTGGGAAAGCAAATATCCCACAGGTTAGATGAGAAAGAGCCAGTTTATGACACCAGGCTAGCTCACGAAGAGAATGAATCATTAAATGAAGTAAGGAAGATTGAGACTGAACTGACTTCCGCTGGAAGGAAACTGACCAGTTTCTTTGAGCTCTCTCCTCTTAAGTGACGGTAGGGGCTGGGCCATCCAAAACAACATCCGGCGAGTCGCACTTCAGACAAATAAAAGAAGCCCGTGGGCTAGCTCAACCAAAGGAGGACAGACATATGATTTAGTCTTGATTTTTGAATCAGAAAGGGCTCCTGAGTTAGACCTTTCAGGGAGCGTTGCAGTTGCCATGTCTCAGATTTTCTTCCACTTTACTACAGAAGCTTTGATTACAGAAGGCATTGAAAATCCCGAGTGTGGGGAACGTGTTGGAAAATAACTCGACGGTGGGTCCCAAATAGGATCGAGGCGCTTTTAAGCCTTGCTGGTTCCATTTTCTTTCCATTTGTTTTGAGCCTAAGCTCAGAGTCTTTTTTCTTATATCAAAGGCATATGAAAAAGAGTTAGTTATTGTTCCTCATGGGCATTGTAGGCGAGGAGCCTTTCCTGGACGATGTTATAGGTGACTTCTGGTGGATTGATGATATTATTCAGGGGTTCCTCAGGGTCAGCTCAGGTTTGGAACAGGCAATTCATAGGAATTGCAGAGTAGAAATAGGAATCGGCATAAGAAAGCGTAACCGTCAGTGCTGCTGGTACTCGTAAGTCAGCTGGCTACTAGGCAACTACTCCTTTGGTTACCAAAGCCCTATGGTCACTCGTCACTGGTCACTATCCCCTCGCTCTTGAAAGCGGTATGGCAGCTAGACAGTAGCGGGATGGCGTCTAGCTTTCTTCTTACCCACGCGAGATTGTTACCCAGGAGAGAGCTCCGCGTCCGTCTTGGACTGAGATATGTACCTCAGTCTTTCAAAGGAATTGCCCAGGCCTAAATCCGAAATGTCGGAAGCGGTTGAAAGGGTCTTGAAAAGGCTCGGGAATTCTTTTGATAGTCAAATGCGGGATCTAGGAAAGAGGTAACACCTAACACTGGTAATGGGTCTGAGACCGGAAAAGGTGAATCTTCTAGATCTTTATCGTCCCTCATAAGGAGGGAGTCTCCAACAAAGAGAAAGACGCTTTTCAAATAAGTCGTGTAAACCAATCTTCAGGAACGGGATGTTCAGCACACCCCTGAAGAGCCTTTCCCATAAATTTACAGAGCCACGAAATCAATTTCATTCTAAAAATCTATCTAGATTCATACCTACGATAAAAAAGAGAATCTTCCACTTTTTCATTTTGATTTTATTTTAGAACAACCCCCTACCCGAACCATTCTTAAGACCACCAAGCCCTCTCGAATGAGTTCTACTATTTCTGCTTTCAATATACACCGGGGGGAAAATCTTGCACGCACTAAAAAGTGAAACCTTGTGACTAGATCGTCCTGAAGACGGATGCGACGGGAAGAAGTGGCATTTGGAAGTGTTGCTGACTTAACATTTAGGTTTCGGCATAACAAAGCTTGCACTGTCTTTTCGCACTTAGGCGCACAGCGTGCCATTGGTAATGATTCTACTACGGTGCCACAAATTCGCAAGCTGATCCTAAGTAATCGTTGTTGTTCATTGGATTCCGGAGGAACTACTTCG